TCCTCCTAGCCACTATCCTACTGCAATAATTCTCGCTAAGAAGAATGCCCATGTTGTGGCAATTCCACCCAGAAGGTAATGGGTTACTCCTACAGCACGTCCTTGTATAATGCTCAAGGCTCTAGGCTGAGTAGCAGGAGCAACTTTTAATTTGTTATGAGCCCAAACGATAGATTCAATGAGTTCTTGCCAATAACCACGGCCACTAAATAAAAACATTAAACTGAAAGCCCAGACAAAATGAGCGCCTAAGAAAAAAAGACCATATGCAGATAATGAAGAACCATAAGACTGAATTACTTGGGATGCCTGTGCCCACAAGAAATCTCGGAGCCAACCATTAATCGTAATGGAACTCTGTGCAAAGTTTCCCCCTGTGATATGAGTTACTATCCCTTGATCACTTACAGTACCCCAAACATCCGACTGCATTTTCCAACTGAAATGGAAAATGACTACCGAAATTGCATTGTACATCCAGAATAGACCTAAGAAAACATGATCCCAAGCGGAGACTTGACATGTTCCCCCTCGTCCAGGCCCGTCGCAAGGGAATCGAAAACCAAGATTTGCTTTATCAGGTATCAAACGGGAACTACGAGCAAATAAAACACCTTTCAAAAGTATTAATACAGTCACATGGATGGTAAATGCGTGAATGTGATGGACTAAAAAATCTGCGGTTCCTAATGGAATAGGTAACAAAGCGACTTTGCCGCCTACAGCTACTAACTCGCCACCTCCCCACGTTAAGCTGGTACTTGTTGTTGCACCAGGAGCTGTTACGCCAGGCGCATCAGCATGGATATTTTGTACCCATTGAGCAAAGATGGGTTGTAATTGTATGGCGGTATCCGAAAACATATCTTGGGGACGGCCTAAAGCACTCATGGTATCATTATGAATGTACAAGCCAAAACTGTGAAAACCTAGAAATATACATACCCAGTTAAGGTGGGATATGATTGCATCGCGGTGTCTAAGGACGCGATCTAATAGATCGTTGTATCGAGTAGTTGGATCATAGTCTCTTACCATAAAAATGGCTGCATGTGCAGCAGCACCAACTATTAGAAATCCGCCAATCCACATGTGGTGTGTGAACAAGGAAAGTTGTGTACCATAGTCAGTAGCTAGGTATGGATAGGGGGGCATAGAGTACATATGATGAGCTACAACAATAGTTGTAGAGCCTAGCATAGCTAGGTTAAGAGATAATTGAGCATGCCATGACGTTGTTAGGATTTCATAGAGACCCTTATGGCCTTGTCCTGTAAATGGGCCTTTATGAGCCTCCAAAATATCTTTAAGTCCATGACCAATACCCCAGTTGGTCCTATACATATGACCAGCGATCAGGAAAAGAATAGCAATAGCTAAATGATGGTGCGCAATATCGCTCAACCATAGGCCACCGGTTATTGGATCTAGTCCTCCGCGAAAAGTAAGAAATTCTGCGTATTTGGACCAATTCAAGGTGAAAAAGGGGGTTGCTCCTTCGGCAAAACTAGGATAAAGTTGAGCCAAAAGGTCACGATTCAAGATAAATTCATGAGGAAGTGGTATCTCTTTAGGATCAACCCCAGCGTCAAGAAATTGGTTAATCGGTAAAGATACATGGATTTGGTGTCCCGCCCAAGAAAGAGACCCAAGTCCTAATAACCCCGCTAAGTGGTGATTCAACATGGATTCTACATCTTGGAACCAGGCCAATTTGGGAGCGGCTTTGTGATAATGGAACCAACCAGCAAAAAGCATTAACGATGCAAAAATCAATGCACCGATTGCGGTACAATAGAGTTGTAACTCACTAGTTATTCCAGATGCTCGCCAAATCTGAAAAAAACCGGAGGTTATTTGGATTCCTCGGAAACCCCCACCTACATCACCATTCAAAATTTCTTGCCCTACTATTGGCCAAACTACCTGAGCACTGGGTCCAATGTGAGTAGGATCGCTTAGCCATGCTTCATAATTGGAAAAACGGGCACCGTGGAAGTACATGCCACTCAACCAAAGAAAGATAATGGAGAGTTGACCGAAATGAGCACTAAAGATTTTTCGAGAGATCTCCTCCAAATCACCGGTATGACTATCGAAATCGTGAGCATCAGCATGTAGGTTCCAGATCCAAGTGGTAGTATCGGGGCCCTTAGCTATTGTTCTTGAGAAATGCCCGGGTCTAGCCCATTCCTCAAAAGATGTTTTTACAGGATCCCTATCCACAACAATTTTAACTTCTGGTTCCGGCGAACGAATAATCATTAAGTCCTCCTCTTTCCGGACAAGACATACAAAGAGACCCGCCAACTGTCTTTTTAGTGAATCTTTGAAGGATAGATATTATGATTAGTCCTTTTCTTTACTATCTACCGCCCTTCTATTTTTTTTTTAGTTATTCACTGGAGCAATTATATATTGAAGTCAATCCGAGGCAAGTGTTCGGATCTATTATGACATAAGGATTAGGTGCCTAACGGACATTGGTTACCCTGGAAAATTATTTCCCGACGTAAAAAAAAATCTTTTTTTGTTACGTTTTAATTTAAGAAGCTAGTGTATTTTTTTTTTTAGGGTATAAGCCCTACATCTCCTTTCCTTGAGTGAGCATAATATAAATATTTTTATTCGATTCCAAATTCCAAGAAACTCATTAGAATTATTAAAAAAATCGTCCTTTAGGTAGGAATATTTAGATTGTCCCCTTTTATTTACTTTATTACCTCTGTTCTAGAGCCTATCCCTATTGTTTATCCTTATGAAATATGATATAAAATCGAAATGATATAAAATCGAAGGTAGAAGAAAGGGATATAATGAAATTCTTGATTTGATCTTCCTACCAAAATTATTTGATTAATGGATCAACAACCAAACCGCCCATTTTATGAAAATGAAGAGTGGTCTTATTCAAATTCAAAGCGCTTCGTAATCTTCAACCAGTTCTGTGCTTCAATATAATTTCCCGGAGTAAGCGCTATAGCTTGTTTCCAATACTCAGCAGCTTGATCAAACCAAGCTTCCGCAATTTCCGAATCGCCCTGTAGAATGGCCTGTTCTCCTCGGTCGGAATAGGCAGTTCCTTCCCCTAGAACCGTACTTGAGAGTTTCCTACCTCATACGGCTCAGAAATTGCTATCTTAATTTCCCCTATCTTAACTGAATTCGATTTCTCAAAAATCGATCCAATTTCTTCTTGGGTTAAGCAGAAGAAGTTAATTACCTAAGTTTCAAACCCTAATTTTGATCAATAATCAGTCTGATCTTTTCTCCCACCTTCAGAAGAATGAAGCATACATAGACCTATATCCTTCGTTCGAATTTTCTGAAAGGTAACTATCTCGGTTTCGTGTCTTTCATATATGAAATTTCTATAGAATCCTTGAAAAAGACTTTTTCCCATAAGAAAGAAAAAAGAACTTACTATCTTTGGGATCTGATACTACACCGCTGCTTAATCCTTTAGTGGATCGGCTCTATTACATAAGCAGATTCCTAAATTTTGCCCCATCTCATGGTATAATTAAGCAGTTTTTTTTAGTTGTATCGACCCAGTCGCTCACTAATTGATCTTTACGGTGCTTTCTCTATCAATTTGAGAATTTATCCATAGAGTAGTAGTATAGGCTCGACTTTCTTCTTATTTTGATTCTCGTGAAGTGTTCTTCCTTCCTACAGCTGATAGGGCAAAATCATTGTTTTGACGATCCCTATGTAGAAAGCCCTTTTTCTAGTAAATACTAGAAAATTTCATCTTTTTTTCTTCTTTCTTTCTATAGTGGAGATAGTCGCACGTAATGACAGATCACGGCCATATTATTAAAAGCTTGCGGTAAGAAGGGGTTTCGTTCTAGCGCCCGGAAATAATATTCCAAAGCCTTTGTATGCTCTCCATTGCTTGTGTGTATAAGGCCGATGTTATATAGTATATAACTTCGATCATAGGGATCAATTTCTAGTCGCGTAGCTTCATAATAATTCTGCAAAGCTTCCGCATAATTTCCTTCGGATTGAGCCAACATCCGTTACGGTCGTTCATTCTATTCAAAAATTCTCCGTTCCAAAACCGTACATGAGGTTTTCATCTCATACGGCTCCTCCCTTCTGTACATAGTACTAAGCAAAAAATCTATAGAATGAAAATAGAATTAGTCCCATCTAATTATGGACCGAAAGGGGCTGGTATTTTTCCAAGAAATCTCTAGCCAACCTTCCCCCAAGAGGTTTTTCTTAACACCAATGAATTCTATTAATGCTAGAGAAAAACGATAGCTCCAGGAATTTCTTTGTTCTCAACGCCTCCTATTTAGAGGAATTAGCCACTTCAACGACCTTTGATGGTTATAAGGGTATCCAACGTACAAACCTGATGGTTGTTTGCTATCCCAACCATTCTTCCCAATCCTGATACCGATCAGGAAAGGGTTAATTTCTAACAAAGTTTTTCTCTTGTTGATTCCTATTTCGAGGTGTAGTGCTTTTCTCCCCTATGCTGCCTATTGGTCCTAGTAGAGTAGGATTAGCCTGTAATACAGAACCTATCCTGTAGGTGTAACCTTTCGCTCAATACTCAAATCTACAATTGAAGCATCTAAGGCCACATCAATCGAGGATACACGACAGAAGGAATTGTTAGTTCACCTCACCTTCCCCAAGCGTGGGCTTCCTTTACTAATTTTGTTCTCTCTATGCGAACCCCTTCTTTTTCTCGTAAGACTGAGATGTAGGTAGGGCTAAAAAAAAAACAAAAAAAAAGAGTCAAATCGCACCATCTCTATAATAAGTAAATGCCCTTTTTTCCCCCGAGGTTGTCGGAATTATTTGCAATAAAATATTGGCTACAATCGAGGAGGTCTTATCAATGAAATTTCCATTTATACGGGATCTAGGCATAATTCCCAATCCATTCTATATAGAATTCTTTTCATTCTATCACAAAATAACATAAAAACTTAAAAATCGCTCCATATGCTATAATAAGAGAGGTATGGATTTTCCACTCAGCTCAAATTGTCTCCTTTTCCTTCTGTTTGGACAAGAAGAGATATGAAATATTTGACTAAGATTGGATTTCATTCCACTTTCCTATTTCTCAACAACAACTTCTGTCATCAGCTATTTCGCGTTTTCAAAGTCATTAATTATCCCATACCCTTTTTTTATTTAGATTGTATGGCGTAACATACCTTATGCAAATAGAATTTTAGGGTTCCTTGGTTCCTTTATTTTCTTATGGAATAATAAGGATTCTTCTATTCTCTTTTTATTTGGGTTTTCCCTAAAGAAAAACTTTTGAGGGAGCAGAATTCCTAGTAAAAAAAAAATAAAATAAAGGATCCTTACACTTAGATAAAAAAAAAAAAAATTTCCAATAGAGCCGTGGAATCCCCGAACGGTTGTGGCTGTACCTGTACTGCAGGAATACGAAAATTCGCTATTCACTCAGTTTATTTTCCATAATAAGTTATGTAGGAGAGATGGCCGAGCGGTTCAAGGCGTAGCATTGGAACTGCTATGTAGACTTTTGTTTACCGAGGGTTCGAATCCCTCTCTTTCCGTTTCTCTTAATTCATCAACGTTACCGATCACAATGTATGAAATCAAATAACAATTTTTTTGAGCAATAATACCTTTATTTAATAGAATTCTCTAAAGCAAATTACTTTGCTATGTAAAATATAACAAAAAAGAAAAAAGATCCTAAGGTTATTTCTGCTAGGTGAATGAATGGAAAAATACGAATTAAAAGCCTTAGGTCGATTTAGTTCGGGGAAAGGGGAAGGGGAAAAAAAAATTCTATGAACCTTTCCTTTTGCGTTAAGCTCAAGTCTGACGAGAGTAATATTCTACAACTAACAACTCATTTATTTTCAGACCCACCCACTTTCTATCTAGGATTTTTTGTACTAGTCCTTTATATTGCAATGTATCAACCGTCAAATGCTTTGGCAATTTGCCCGGATCGAATGAAGCAATAGAATTTTGAACCAGACGTTTTGATCTTTCGTTATCCTTCGTAGTAATAATATCTCGGGGTTTGCAACGAAAACTTGGTATATCAACTATACGACCATTAACTAAAATATGTCTATGATTAACTAATTGCCGGGCCCCAGGAATGGTTGAAGCCATACCCAATCGAAAAACAATATTATCCAAACGCATTTCAAGTAATTGTAGTAAAACTTGACCTGTTGACTTTTTTGCTTTTCCAGCGATATGTACATATCTAAGTAATTGTCGTTCTGTCAGACCATAATGAAAACGTAATTTCTGTTTTTCTTGAAGACGAATACGATATTGCTCTTTTTTCCCAGAATGGAATTTCTTTTTCAGATTACTTCCGGATTTAGGCGTTTTTCTAGTGAGTCCTGGTAAAGCTCCCAGACGGCGTATTTTTTTTAAACGAGGTCCTCGATAACGGGACATGACGACTCCTTTTTTTATTGAAATTCCATTTTACACAATAAATTTCATTGTATTTACATTACAGAATACATCGAAATTAAAACTGAATTAAACTAAAGGATAAACAGAGTAAAATCTACTAAAGAACCACAAAAAATGGAATTTCATCAACATCTGGATTTTTTGTATATATATTATTTATTTTAATGTTTTGTATCTAGCAAAATTTTAAGGTAGAACGACGTAATGGACTCTGGATTCTCCATTTAATTGGGAGAAAAAAAAAGAGATTCTTGTTCATGGAACATCAATAGAGAAAAAAGCCGACTATCGGATTTGAACCGATGACCCTCGCATTACAAATGCGATGCTCTAACCTCTGAGCTAAGTGGGCTTACATAACAGAAATAGTGTAACAAATAGAAATATATATAGGAAATCTGTAAAATGGCAGATCTTAATTATTAATCTTAGTTATTAACTAGTTCGAAATTTGAAATTCTACTTATAAAAAAAAATACTAGAATTTCATAAAGATAAAGTTAGCTTGATATGCTTAACTAAACGCTATTCTTAAATAGGATTATAGAATTTATTGAACTTTCTTTTTATTTATCTAACTCGCAAATACATTTTTCTAATAGAATCTATTCCAATTTCTATATTGAATTTGATTTCAGATATTTTCAATTTGATATGGCTCGGACGAATAATCTAATAGATAGAAAAGAATAATCTATATGAATAATAAAGAGAAAATGCTAATCTCTTGGCATTTTCATTTGAGCATTATATACATTTTTATATTTTTTGAAATATTTTGTTTTTTTATTTGTTAATAATTTAAGGATTAATATTTCACTAAGGAAAAGATAGAATCATAACAAATGAAATTTCGAATTCTGATTAGAAAAAAAAAAAAGAATGAATATCAAGCGTTATAGTATTATTTTGAATATTCTAAAAAAGGAAAGAAGGGGGGGTGGGGGAGAGAAAAACTTTTGGATATATTGATTCCGATTGAATTGCAAATATATCAACGGTAGAATCAATTCAATTCTGAATTGCAATAAGCGGGGTCTCTTGAATAGAGACGAGCTGTTAGACTACGTCGAATAATGAATTCAATGATTCAAAAAAAAAACTAAGAGATGTAGGAAATTACACAAGGAATCCAGGTTTCAAAGAAAAAAAAGGAGACAATGGGGATATGGCGAAATCGGTAGACGCTACGGACTTGATTGTATTGAGCCTTGGTATGGAAACTTGCTAAGTGGTAACTTCCAAATTCAGAGAAACCCTGGAATGAAAAATGGGCAATCCTGAGCCAAATCCCTTTTTTGAAAAACAAGTGGTTTTCAAACTAGAACCCAAAGGAAAAGGATAGGTGCAGAGACTCAATGGAAGCTGTTCTAACGAATCGAGGTGTAATTACGTTGTGTTGGTAGTGAAACTCCCTCTATCCCTCTAAATTACTAAATTAGAGAAAGAAGGGCTTTATACATCTAATACACACGTATAGATACTGACATAGCAAACGATTAATCACAGAACCCATACCATAATATAGGTTCTTTATTTATTTTTTAGAATGAAATTAGGAATGATTATGAAATAGAAAATTCTGAATTTTTTTCGAATTATTGTGAATCTATTCCACTCGAATATTGAGTAATCAAATCCTTCAATTCATTGTTTTTAAGATCTTTTTAAAAAAGGATTAATCGGACGAGGATAAAGAGAGAGTCCCATTCTACATGTCAATACTGACAACAATGAAATTTCTAGTAAAAGGAAAATCCGTCGACTTTATAAGTCGTGAGGGTTCAAGTCCCTCTATCCCCAAACCCTCCTTTATTCCCTAACCATAGTATTTATCCTCTTTTCTCTTTTATCAATGGGTTCAAGATTCATTAGCTTTCTCATTCTACTCTTTCACAAAGGAGTGCGAAGAGAACTCAATAGATCTTATGCTATTCATTAAATAGATTTCTTTTTTATTAGAGTATCCGCAATAAATCTCAATTATTAATTCAATTTAAATCTCAATTATTAATTCAATTTATAAGTATTATAAAGTAAGCCATCCACAATGCATAGGACTATCCCCCCCCCATTTCCAAATTAGGAATGGAATACTTTATTGATTTTTTAGTCCCTTTAATTGACATAGATGCAAATACTCTACTAGGATGATGCACAAGAAAGGGTCAGGATAGCTCAGTTGGTAGAGCAGAGGACTGAAAATCCTCGTGTCACCAGTTCAAATCTGGTTCCTGGCACAGAAAAAAAGGATCTACCGAATAGATATTGATACAAATACCTCGAGATGCATTAGGGTACATATTCCTTAATAATCTAGATAGTATACACTAAGTAGATAAATATACACGTAGATAAATCTCTAAACACTTCTTTTTAAATTTTTAAAAGGGTTAAAATCTATGGTTCTTTTCTTTATAGTATAGAAGCAGGTGAAATTAGGTGCTCTTTGCTTCGCTTCATTTTTGCATTTCTTATTAATGCAGTATTCCCCTATTCCGAAGAATTTTTTTTTTTGATACTTATTTTCCTAATTATTCTAAATAATGTGCGCGGTACAAAGTTCGTGGTAAAAACTTCTTTATTGGAAAATCGAAATGAAGCCCTTTTTTGCTCAGTCTATCTGGACCTTTTTGTATAATAGGAAGTAATTAGAATATAATAGGTATTTCGTTTCGTCTAGGAACAGAATAGCAAAATATTCCGTGACTTGAATAAAATCTAGAGTTGTGTTGTATAAGTGAGCATGAATTTATTATCATTCAATGAGCATCTTGTATTTCATAGAAATTAGGGGTTATATAGTCCTTACGTAAGGGCCAGCCGATCCAACTTTCAGGCATTAAGATACGTTTAAGGCGCGGATGATTATCATAAGAAATTCCCACCATATCATAAGATTCGCGTTCTTGAAAATCGGCACTTCTCCAAACCCAGAAGACAGACGGGATTCTAGGATTATCCTTTTGGGTAAAGACTTTTATGCATACTTCTTCTGGGTTATCTATACCATACTGTATTCTCGTAAGATGATACACGCTAGCTAAAGATCCACCGGGTGCTACGTCATAAGCACATTGGGAACGTAAATAATTGTAACCATATACATATAAAATAACAGCAATGGAATCCCAATCCCCTGCTTTTATTTGTAAAGTCTCTATTCCTCGGTGATCGAAGCCCAAAGATCTATGAACCACCTCATGTTTGACTAGCCAATTAGATAACCACCCCTGCTGCATTGTCGTGATCTCCCCCCCCCCTTTGTATAAATATTTCACATTTCAAATGTAAGTTTGAAAGATTGCACTGCTCTTTCTTTTTCTGCACAAAAGAACCCCTCTTAATTCACTAATTTGGAGGAAGATACTGGACTTTTGGATTTGAAAATAGTTTCAGAAGATATATCTAAAGTAGATGGTGATTGATAGAGCAATTCTTGTTCGTAAGTTCCGGTATGAGTACTGCGCCGAACATAAAGTTTGTGACTGGTAGTAAAACATCGATTTTTCTTTTGACTTTGACATAGAGTTCGATCCTCAACAATTTCTCGCGATATCTTCTTACGAAGTTTTGTTAGGGCATCTATAACAGCCTCTGGTTTAGGTGGGCAACCCGGCAAGTAGACATCCACAGGAATTAACTTATCAACTCCTCGAACAGTACTATAGGAATCCGTACTGAACATTCCCCCTGTAATAGTACAGGCTCCCATAGCAATGACGTATTTTGGTTCAGGCATTTGCTCATATAATCGCACTAAAGAGGGAGCCATTTTCATTGTTACGGTACCGGCTGTTAAAATTAGGTCCGCTTGCCTAGGACTTGATCTTGGTACCAATCCATAACGATCAAAGTCGAATCGTGAACCTATTAATGCAGCAAATTCAATGAAACAACAACTGGTACCATATAGAAGGGGCCATAAACTGGAAAGTCTTGACCAATTCGAAAGATCATTTGGTGTAGTTGAAATAACGGAATTGGAACTTGTTTGGTCAAGTAACGGAAACTCAATCAAACTCATGACTGTCTCAATGGAATCTTTTCCTTCTTTTTTTTTGTCTGAATATTCAGTTAAGACCATTCCAAGGCTCCTTTTCGCCATGCATAAACTAAACCAACAACTAGGATAAGCACGAAAATGAAAGCTTCAATAAAAACGGATACACCCAATACGTCAAAACTCATTGCCCAAGGGTAGAGAAAGACCGTTTCCACATCAAAAACAACAAAAACTAGCGCAAACATGTAATAGCGTATTCGGAATTGTAACCAAGCACCCCCCATGGGTTCTATACCCGATTCATAACTGGAAAGCTTCTCTGGTCCTTCATTAATCGGGGCTAAAAGCCCTGAAATCCAAAATACCAAAATAGGAATAAGGCTTGCTATTATTAGAAATGTCCAAAAAATATCATATTCGTGAAGCAGGAACATAAATGTACTCCCATTAATGTGGAATAGGCAGAACTGAAATTAGTCAATTCAGTTAGCATTGTCAATTTATCCAGAACTTCTCTCTTTTCCTCGGTGAAACAAGAATCTCTTTTGCTCAAACCAAAGAGCACTTACTTTAGCTTTTGTTTCTTTTGTACCATGTCTTCCTTAAGGATTCATCCAATGGAATCCCCACTCTCTTTCTTTTGGATTTCCATTCTATTTAGATATGGTATAAACCTAATTCTTATACAAAGAAAACTCTTTTGCTTCACTTTGTCTCGTTTTCTCTAGAATCTCTAGAAAAAAGAATTGCTCTATCCTTTATTTAAGGATATTCAGAGACTATTAAATAAAAAAGAAAATACTTACTACTAATTAGATTAGAACCTAATTAAAATAGGATTACTAATGTATGCAGCCTAATGAGGAATAATACTAAAAAAAAAAAAAGAACTCTATTTCAGAATTATGAAACAGAATATCCTGTTTTATTATTTACTCTTTCTTTTTATTTTCTTTCTATTTTTTCTATTTAAAGTAGATCTATTTAGATAATGTATATTTTTACATAATGTATATTATAGTAATATACTTCAAACAAAATAGGAATTCGCAAAATGGAGAAAATCGTTGCAGTCATTATAGGAAAGTCTAGGGCATATCCTATTTTATTTGAAGAAGGATGGAATTCAAATCAGATAAGGGATCTTTCCTTCTATTGATTTGATCGAAATTCTTTTTTCTTTTCCTGTCTCTATAATTTTCGATAAATGAGCCTATGGTAATGCTTTTTTTTATCTCTATTCTAGGTCGCAAGCGACCGTCGAGTCTATAAACAAGTACTAATAAGGAAAAGAAAACTATACTAAAGGAAACATAGGATATCCATCCTAAAATCTAAAAAAAAAGACATATATTAGTAGGGCTATACGGATTCGAACCGTAGACCTTCTCGGTAAAACAGATCAAACAGATTATTATCGAAATGATTCGAACTGTTTCAAAGACCCAACATGCATTTTTCTGCATTGGGCTCTTTCATCAACTGATGTAAAGATCAGTTAATCCGCCATAGTTTTTCTTTACGGAAAGATAATAAGATGGCTCCCTGTGCTCTGATTGATTTATTTGTATTATGATCTATCTAGGAGCAATACCAAAGTGTTTCAAAGGAGGATTACCTTGACTTAGGTCTGCCTCCGGCCTAAATTAAATCAACCTAAGTGAAATGGAGTCTCTATCGTTCCGCTGCAAGAGTTGACTATGAGACTTCATACACCTTAAAGTTCATAGAACGAAAAGAAGTTTTTTGGAGGCCCTTATCCTCATTATGCCTAGCATTGAGTGGGCTGGATATTTACCTTATCAACTAGCAAATCAATAGGGGTTCTATTTGATTAGGCACCAGAATTGGCACCCGAATCGGACTGAACCGACTGTTTGTCAGGCTACTGTTCTCCTATTCTCTCGAATCCATGAAGTAAGACATTGATTTTGCAATAAGGTCAATTATGTTCATTGCATAATAAATTCCCTTGAAAAGCATTGGCGCACGTGTAAGCGAGTTGCTCTACCGAACTGAGCTATAGCCCTTGTCAGAGATATCTTAACATATAGATAATTTCTTGTCAAGATGAATATTCTGTAATGCCATAGGATATCCCTTTGATCTATTTACTATATACCATACCAATAACGGAATACCATACCAATAATGGAGCGGTATTGCTTATAAAAAGGATTCGATCTATAATCGATCGAAGTAATTCGGCTTCTTTTGTGATGATAAATTGCCTACTTAACTCAGTGGTTAGAGTACTGCTTTCATACGGCGGGAGTCATTGGTTCAAATCCAATAGTAGGTAGGTAGGTAGAAAAATTACTAGATAGCATTGGACTTACTTCGCTTCGCTATCTAATAACTTTTTCTACCCTTCTTTCCTTTTTCTTTGTATCAACGAAACCTTTGGATTGTCTTCAATTGGATGGGGGAATCCAATTGATAGCCTCGACTCGTATCCTAGCCCGTTTGAGAGCTAGCTTTGCTTCAACCAATTCTTTCGTACCCTCAGCTTTACTCAAGTTAGCTTCGGCTATTTCAAGTGCCTGTTGAGCTTCTTCTGGATCAATGTCACTACCCAGTTCTCCATCATTTCCTAAAATGATGATCTCATTATTAACTATTCTCGCAAAACCACTCCACAGAACCGCCGTTAACCATTGGTCGTTGAGGAGGCGTATTCTCAAAGGACCCATATCTACAGCTGTGTTAATGGGGGCGTGGTTTGGTAATACACCAATTTGGCCGCTATTAGTAGATAAAATGATTTCTTTCACTTCACAATCCAAAATAATTCGTTTAGGAGTCAGTACATAAAGATTTAATTTCATTTCTGCAATTTGTTCTCCTCTTCTAAGTTTATAGCTTTCGTGCTAGCTTCATCAATGTTCCCCACCAAATAAAAAGCCTGTTCGGGTAGGCCATCTAATTCTCCGGAAAGGATTAGTTGAAACCCCCTAATTGTTTCTGCAAGACTAACATACTTTCCTGGAGAACCGGTAAAAACTTCTGCCACAAAGAACGGTTGTGATAAGAACCGCTCAATTTTTCGTGCTCTTGCTACAGTTAAACGATCCTCCTCCGATAATTCATCCAACCCAAGAATTGCAATAATGTCCTGAAGTTCCTTGTAACGCTGTAAAGTTTCTTTAACTCTTTGCGCAGTTTCATAATGGTCCTTGCCAACGATCCGAGGCTGTAACATAGTTGAGGTTGAATCTAAAGGATCTACTGCGGGATAAATACCCTTGGAAGCTAATCCTCTGGAAAGTACGGTAGTAGCGTCCAAATGTGCAAATGTTGTGGCAGGAGCAGGGTCGGTCAAATCGTCCGCAGGTACATAAACAGCTTGGATCGAAGTTATCGATCCCTTGTTGGTAGAAGTAATTCTTTCTTGTAAAGAACCCATTTCTGTACTAAGGGTAGGTTGATAACCTACTGCAGAGGGCATTCTCCCTAATAAGGCGGATACCTCCGATCCTGCTTGCACAAAACGAAAGATATTATCGATGAATAAAAGCACGTCTTGCTTATTAACATCTCGGAAATATTCTGCCATAGTTAGGGCAGTTAAACCAACTCTCATACGAGCTCCGGGCGGTTCATTCATTTGTCCATAGACTAGAGCTACCTTTGATTCCTCGATATTTTTTTCATTAATTACTCCAGATTCCTTCATTTCCATATAAAGATCATTTCCTTCACGAGTCCGTTCCCCTACTCCGCCAAATACGGATACCCCTCCATGAGCTTTAGCAATGTTATTGATTAATTCCATGATGAGTACTGTTTTACCTACTCCTGCCCCCCCAAATAGTCCTATTTTTCCTCCACGCCGATAAGGAGCTAAAAGATCGACCACCTTAATACCTGTTTCAAAGATAGATAATTTCGTATCTAACTCAATAAAGGCAGGCGCGGATCTATGAATAGGGAATGTTGCACTAGTATCTACAGGACCCAAATTGTCAATAGGCTCCCCAAGAACGTTAAAAATTCGTCCGAGAGTAGCTCCACCGACCGGAACACTAAGAGGAGCTCCTGTGTCAATCACTTCCATTCCTCTCATCAACCCATCTGTAGCACTCATAGCTACAGCTCTAACTCGATTATTTCCTAATAATTGTTGTACCTCACAAGTCACATTAATTTGCTTATCGGCAGTGTCCCGACTTTTTACTATCAAAGCGTTATAAATATAAGGCAACTTGCCCGGGGGAAAAGTGATATCCAGCACGGGTCCAATAATTTGATCAATACGCCCTGCATTTTTTTCTTCAATTGTGGAAACCCCGGGACGCGAAGTAGTAGAATTGGTTCTCATAATTATCACATAATTATAAAAAAAAGGAATTTGTCGAAATTTTTCTTTTTTTTTTCTTGTTGAATAATGCCAAATCAAATAAAAAAAATATCCAAAAATCAAAAAGTTAAAAGGAAATGAATTAGTTAATTCAATAAAAAAGAAAAGGGGACTAGCACTTGATTTCGTTGCCTAAGCGAATCCCATTCACTCGTTTACTCATGGAATGAGTCCGGTGGAAAGTTCAATCAATCTTTTTTTTTGATAGACATTTTTCCTTTTGTCAAGGATCTTTGCCTCTTCTACTTTCCTGTCTAGGACTTCGATATACAAAATATATACTACTGTGAAGCATAGATTGCTGTCAACAGAGAATTTTCTTAGTATTTAGGTTAGGTATTTAGATTCAAAATAAGAAAGGGGCCTATTAAGATAAGAACTTAAAAAAAAAATTGTAAAATAAGGATTAAGGGATTAGTTTAGGTTGCGCTATATCTATCAAAGAGTATACAATAATGATGGATTTGGTGAATCAAATCTATGGTTTAATAATGAACCATGTTAACTTACCATAATAACAACTCAATTCCTATCGAATTCCTATAGTAGAATTCCTATAGGATAGAACGTACACAGAGTGTACGCATTATATATGAATATGAATGAAACATATTCATTAACTTAAGCATACTCCCTTTTTTATTTAATGAGTTGATATTAATTGAATGTCTTTTTTTAATATTTTTGCAAAGGTTTCATTTACGCTTAGTCCATATCGAGTAGACCCTGTCGTTGTGAGAATTCTTAATTCATGAGTTGTAGGGAGGGACTTATGTCACCACAAACAGAAACTAAAGCAGGTGTTGGATTTCAAGCTGGTGTTAAAGATTATAAATTGACTTACTACACCCCGGAATACGAAACCAAGGATACTGATATCTTGGCAGCATTCCGAGTAACTCCTCAGCCCGGGGTTCCGCCTGAAGAAGCAGGGGCTGCAGTAGCTGCGGAATCTTCTACTGGTACATGGACAACTGTTTGGACTGATGGACTTACCAGTCTTGATCGTTACAAAGGACGATGCTATCACATCGAACCCGTTCCTGGGGAAGACAGTCAATATATCTGTTATATAGCTTATCCATTAGATCTATTTGAAGAGGGTTCTGTTACTAACATGTTTACTTCCATTGTGGGTAACGTATTTGGTTTCAAAGCCCTACGTGCTCTACGTTTGGAGGATCTACGAATTCCTCCTGCTTATTCAAAAACTTTCCAAGGTCCGCCTCATGGTATCCAAGTTGAAAGGGATAAGTTGAACAAGTATGGTCGTCCTTTATTGGGATGTACTATTAAACCAAAATTGGGATTATCCGCAAAAAATTACGGTAGAGCGTGTTATGAGTGTCTACGCGGTGGACTTGATTTTACCAAAGATGATGAAAACGTAAACTCACAACCATTTATGCGCTGGAGAGACCGTTTTGTCTTTGTTGCCGAAGCAATTTATAAAGCACAAGCCGAAACCGGCGAAATCAAGGGGCATTACTTGAATGCGACTGCAGGTACATGCGAAGAAATGATTAAGAGAGCTGTATTTGCTAGGGAATTAGGGGTTCCTATTATAATGCATGACTACATAACTGGAGGATTCACCGCAAATACTAGTTTGGCTCATTATTGCCGCGACAACGGCCTACTTCTTCACATTCACCGAGCAATGCATGCAGTTATTGATAGACAGAAAAATCATGGTATGCATTTCCGTGTATTAGCTAAAGCATTGCGTATGTCTGGGGGAGATCATATCCACTCCGGTACAGTAGTAGGTAAGTTAGAAGGGGAACGCGAAATGACTTTAGGTTTTGTTGATTTATTGCGCGATGATTATATTGAAAAAGATCGTTCTCGCGGTATCTTTTTCACGCAGGACTGGGTATCCATGCCAGGTGTTATACCGGTGGCTTCAGGGGGTATTCATGTTTGGCATATGCCAGCTCTGACCGAAATCTTTGGAGACGATTCCGTATTACAATTTGGTGGAGGAACTTTAGGACATCCTTGGGGGAATGCACCAGGTGCAGCAGCTAATCGGGTGGCTTTAGAAGCCTGTGTACAAGCTCGTAACGAAGGGCGCGATCTTGCTCGTGAAGGTAATGAAATTATCCGAGCAGCTTGCAAATGGAGTCCTGAACTAGCCGCAGCTTGTGAAGTATGGAAAGCGATCACATTCGACTTCAAGCCGGTAGATACCATCGATTAAGTAGATAAAACTAGATATAAAGAAGGTCTAAATAAAATAAAAAAGAAGCGAAATAGAAAGAGAAAAAATGAGTTACGAAATGCAGTAATTCTTCTTTATTCTTCGAATTGATTGCAATTAAATTTGGCTCGATCTTTTAAAAGATCGAGCCAAATTTAAATATATCTTGATACGATCATGAGACTTGACAAATCGAGATTCTTCTATTCTATATATCTAGAATACAGAAAGGTATAATACAATAAACAAATACAAATCAAAATAGAGTATTATCATACGATAATGGAACCAAATACGCAGTATTTGCAGAAAAGAGTCTGCATTTATTGAGAAAGAATCGATATACTTCTAATAATGTCGAATTGGGACCCACTAAGACAGAAATAAAGCATTGGGTCGAGCTATTCTTTGGTGTTAAGGTAGTAGCTGTGAATAGCCATCGACTACCCGGAAAGGGTAGAAGAATGGGACCTATTCTGGGACATACAATGCATTACAGACGTATGATCATTACCCTTCAACCGGATATTCTATTCCACTTCTACTTTTAAAATTGAAATTAAAGGGTATTCTGAAAGAGGTATTTCTTTCATTTTCACAATTGCTTTCTTTTGAATCCAATTTCAAGTTCGATTAGAAAGATAGAAAGGCCATTAAAAAATAAAAATCAAATTATCCATTCCATTCATTTTTTTAGAGATATAGAATACTTTTATAGAATACTTTAGTTAGTATTATTTATCTATAAAATTTTTTTTTTTTGCAAACTCAAAAATACAATAGTCAATATTCCTTATAATAGATATACTTAATTATATCATAAGAATCTTAAGATATATTTTGAATAGATAGAAATAGTAAATTGGAATTGAGACACCTATTCTATGACAGATTTAAACTTACCCTCTATTTTCGTGCCTTTAGTAGGCTTAGTATTTCCGGCAATTGCAATGGCTTCTTTATTTCTTTATGTGCAGAAAAATAAAATTGTCTAGAACCGACGGGGCCAAATTTGCTCAATGTATTTCCAGGATCATAATACAAATATTTTTTAGTGTAAGTAATATATTAATATGATAGGGTATGTAGCTCTTTCTACACACAAATGAAAAAATGCAGATATAGGCTACGAGCATAAATGCATACATATGCGTAGCCGAGTATAGCGAGTTTTTTTAAGTGGATCCAGGAATTTTTTTGAATAGAAAGTCAATGTATCTAACCAATTATTTCACAGGAGTACTAGCTGCTGAAGGCGATTTCAGAATCAAAAAAAGTAAAGTCAAAATCATTTAGCTTATTCTCTCAATTTCAATTAACCGCTGCTGGATTTAGTATATCTAATATGAATTGGCGATCAGAACACATATGGATAGAACTTCTAAAAGGTTCTCGAAAAAGAGGTAATTTTTTCTGGGCCTGTATTCTTTTTCTAGGTTCATTAGGATTCTTAGCGGTTGGGGCTTCCAGTTATCTTGGTAAGAATATGATATCCTTACTTCCATCTCAACAAATTCTTTTTTTTCCACAGGGGGTCGTGATGTCTTTCTACGGAATCGCGGGCCTATTCATTAGCTCCTATTTGTGGTGCACTATTTTGTGGAATGTAGGCAGTGGTTATGACCGATTTGATAGAAAAGAGGGAATAGTGTCCATTTTTCGTTGGGGATTCCCTGGAATAAAACGTCGCATCTTCCTTCGATTCCTTGTGCGGGATATCCAATCAATTAGAATTCAGGTTAAAGAGGGTCTTTATCCTCGTCGTATCCTTTATATGGAAATACGTGGCCAGGGGGTCATTCCCTTGACTCGTACTGATGAGAAGTTTTTTACTCCACGAGAAATTGAACAAAAAGCTGCCGAATTGGCCTATTTCTTGCGCGTACCAATTGAAGTATTTTGAGTACCAATTGCAATTTTTTAATTTAAATTAAATTGTAAGGGTATTTTCGAGTATTTATCTAAAGGAAGGAACAACCGAGGATAAGAGAAAATTGCTTCTAATTTGTTTTGTCCAAGTGAGATATATGGCCTAATATTCTTCACTTTTCATATGAAAGAAAGGGCTTTTTTTTATTCTATTTCTCTATTCCACTCCATTTAGATCTAAGAAAGAACCCAATACAATGAAATTCCCCTAGTATACAAAAAGAGAAATAGATACAAACACAAGGTCTCAAACCTTGTTATAGAATTTTTGCTTCAAAAAAAAAAGAAATATCATATAGAGTCAGCGAATGAAGCGGATTCATTAACAACTCAATTTACAGATCAAAAATGAAAAAAAAGAAAGCATTGCCTTCTTTCCTATATCTTGTATTTATCGTACTTTTGCCCTGGGGAGTCTCTTTCTCTTTTAACAAATGTCTGGAACTTTGGATTAAGAATTGGTGGAATACCAGGCAACCTGAAACTCTCTTAACGGATATTCAAGAGAAAAGGATTCTAGAAGGATTCATAGAATTAGAAGAGCTTTTTCTCTTGGACGAAATGATAAAAGAGAAACCGAAGACACATGTACAAAAACCTCCTATAGGAATACACAAGGAAATAATACAATTGGCCAAAATGGATAATGAGGACCATCTCCATATCATTTTGCATTTCTCAACAAATATAATCTGTTTGGCTATTCTAAGTGGTTCTTTTTTTCTGGGTAAAGAGGAACTTGTCATTTTGAATTCTTGGGTTCAGGAATTCTTCTATAACTTAAATGACTCAATAAAAGCTTTTTTTATTCTTTTAGTTACGGATTTTTTTGTTGGATTTCACTCCACGCGCGGTTGGGAACTACTAATTCGTTGGGTCTACAACGATCTTGGATGGGCTCCTAACGAGCTAATTTTCACTATTTTTGTTTGTAGTTTTCCTGTGATTCTAGACACGTGTTTGAAATTTTGGGTCTTTTTTTGTTTAAACCGTCTATCTCCTTCGCTTGTAGTCATTTATCATTCAATTAGTGAAGCATAATTGGCTTTTCTAATTATTAATAAAATTAGCATTTTTCTTCCTTTAGAAAGAAAGCTCTTTTTCTTTTTAGCAAAATTCTTTCTATTTCTAACTGCTCAAGGTATTCATCATTCCAGTACAACTGTTGCAGTAGAATGACAACAGACTCGTGTATAGGGAACTAGATTAACTTAGCTACCTATCTAATTTATTGTAGAAATTCCGGGATCCACGATTGGACATGGAAAATAGAAATACTTTTTCTTGGTTAAAGGAACAGATGATTCGATCGATTTCTGTATCGATCATGATATACGTAATAACTCGGACATCTATTTCAAATGCATATCCCATTTTTGCGCAGCAGGGTTATGAAAACCCGCGGGAAGCAACTGGACGAATTGTATGTGCCAACTGCCATTTAGCTAATAAGCCTGTGGATATTGAAGTTCCCCAAGCTGTGCTTCCCGATACTGTATTTGAAGCAGTTCTTCGAATCCCTTATGATATGCAGCTGAAACAAGTTCTTGCTAATGGGAAAAAGGGAGGGTTGAATGTGGGTGCTGTTCTTATTTTGCCTGAGGGATTCGAATTAGCGCCGCCCGACCGTATTTCTCCTGAGTTGAAAGAAAAGATAGGAAATCTCTCTTTTCAGAGTTATCGTCCCAATAAAAAAAATATTCTTGTGATAGGCCCTGTTCCCGGTAAGAAATATAGTGAAATTGTCTTTCCCATTCTTTCCCCCGATCCCGCTACAAAAAAAGACGTTCATTTCTTAAAATATCCCATATATGTAGGAGGAAACCGAGGAAGGGGACAGATCTATCCCGATGGTAGCAAGAGTAACAATACAGTTTATAATGCTACGTCAACAGGTATAGTAAAAAAAATACTACGTAAAGAAAAAGGGGGATATGAAATATCCATAGTTGATGCGTCGGATGGACGTCAAGTGATTGATATTATACCTCCCGGGCCAGAACTTCTTGTTTCAGAGGGAGAATCAATCAAGCTTGATCAACCATTAACAAGCAATCCTAATGTGGGAGGGTTTGGTCAGGGGGATGCAGAAATAGTGCTTCAGGATCCATTACGCGTCCAAGGCCTTTTGTTCTTTTTCGCATCTGTTATTTTAGCACAAGTCTTTTTGGTTCTCAAAAAGAAACAGTTTGAAAAGGTTCAATTGTACGAAATGAATTTCTAGATCCCGGGATTTCTTACCATTAAGTTGGTAAAAAGTCTCGATTTCTGGAATTCCATATTTCTATTTGATGCAAAAGAAGAGAATCCAAGGCAGAGGCGAGAACAATAAAAGGAACAAGTCCTTTTAGGAGGAATTGCAGGTCTTCGTAATCCTCTATTGGGCACAAGAAAAAGGCTTTTTTGCCTTTTTCTTGTGTCGATTCTTCTTGTATCGAAGTAAGAATCCTTTTTCTTCTTATTTGTTTTACCAAAGATTACTATTTATTCTTTATTCGGGTCTGTCTCTTGGATTTCCTTTGCTTAGGTTCGAGCGCGGTAGTGGACAAACAGAGGGAAAGAAAGTATGGCGGGGGACAAATTTTTTGTGAGCAGATAGAATTGCTTGACTTTTTCAATTCCATTAAAGGGCGGTTTTTTTAGGCTAGTGGAGTAGTTTTGATTAAGGTTTTATTAGTTTATTACTCTAAACTAAATCAAAGATTTGCAGGATACTTCTTTCGTGGAATAAAATATTGGATCCTTAATTGATCCACTCTTTATTGTTGCTTCATAAGAGTGAAGTAAATCAATTTTATGGGCGAAAGGCAGGCGCTTTAAATCCACCAACAGATTGCTTCACTAACATTATTAACAAACAAAAGAATAAATAGAAGGATTCTAACCATCAAAGGAAAGGCTTTCTCTTTGTTATTTTTACAAATAGAAATAGGTAACCAATTTATAGATTATGGAATAGATTAAAATCGCGTTATAAGAATTCCGCGGGCCCTTTCCGCTCTAATCAGATAAAGGGGGGTAAGGACCCGCTAAGCTCCTACTTTTTCATGTTTACAATCTGGCTCCTCCGATTACTATAGAGATGAACCCAATCCAGAATACGAACCGTAAAAGAAAACACCTATTAAACCAATCACAAGAATACCGGTTACAGTACCTATCAGCCAAAGAGGAATTCTTCCTGTAGTATCGGCCATTTCCCCTACTTTCCTCCACATTTTCTCAAGTGGTCGTGCTAGAGACAAAAACAGTCATGGATAGTTATAAGGATGGTATCCTTCCAAATGGGATAAGAGAATTCTTACTACTCTTTACCTTTCTCTCAATTGAAGAAGTAATTGGAAAATAAAACAGCAAGTACAAAAATGAGTAATAAACCCCAGTATAGACTGGTACGATTCAATTCAACATTTTGTTCATTCGGGTTTGATTGTGTCATAGTTCTATAGTTGGAATTTAGTTTATCGTTGGATGAACTGCATTGCTGATATTGATCCCAAGAAAAAAACCGTGGGTACAGCTAATCCGTGAACAGCCAGCCATCGCACTGTAAAAATAGGATAGGTTCGATCTATAGTCATTGGGGGCCTCCTAAAAGGATCTACTAAGTTCATCTAGTTGTTCTAAAGAATCAAAACGGTCGGTTATTAATGGAATTCCTTGTCGACTTTCCGTAAAATATTCGTTTGGCCGAGGACTTCCAAACACGTCATAAGCTAAACCCGTACTGACAAATAACCAACCCGCAATGAATAGGGAAGGTATAGTAATGCTATGAATAACCCAGTATCGAATACTGGTAATAATATCAGCAAAAGAACGTTCTCCCGTGCTTCCAGACATGCTGAGCTCCCTAAATTTTTGTACATTCAAAAAAGGAATTGATTCCGTAAAAGATGGGATCAACCAGTAAATAGAAAATTACTGATATTTCATCCTTGTGAGATTGTCAATTTTGTACCAAAGGTGTATTTTGAGTATACCGAATTAGTATAGCTATCCTTCCTATGGCACAGCAATCCTATTTGGCTTGGTCCCAAAACAGAATTCCCTTTTTTTCTTCTTTGTTCTTTGTCTTCTTTGCTCTTTGTCTATAGGGAAACTACATTTTATTCAAGGCATCAATAGAAACCCCAATTTTTGGGGTCCTACTTATTTTCATTTTCTTCGGAATAGTAGAATAATTTAATTTGGAATAGTGACCAGGATCTTGGGAAAACCTAAGTTAATGATCAATGGGTTTGGATAAAGAATTTAGGAAGGATATTCTCATATTGACGCAATATAAGGATAAGTATATGCGAAATCTATCCCTTTTTAGTGAAAAGTTTTATTCGAATCCAACTTTTCAATTAAATTGGTTAGTATAAAATACTATCTAAAAAATAGAAAATCGAATAGTAGATAATCCGTTATGAAAGAAACGGAATACATTCTTTGAAGAATCAAGATTCATAATCAATCCTATCTTGTTTGTTGGATTAGGTCTAACTTTCTTAACCAAACTGCAAGCATGTAACTTTACGAGATGAAATAGGGAAAGACAGAAGATAGAAAAAAAAAAAGATAATTGAAGTAACTCGTCTTCGAATCAACTTCGGTTGGGGTTCGAAAAATGAATAAATAAAAATAAAGTAAATTTTTCCCTTTTTCAGGGGGGCCTTCGGGAGTCGTGGAATGGTTTTCTTCTCCTCTTATTCCATATGGAATACAATGAGTTAAAATAAGAAGGAATAGGCGACGACCATTTGCTCTAAAAAGAGGATTAAATCCTATTGAAAAAGAAATAATCTGAAATAGAAAGAACTTTTTTCAAATTCTATTCTTTATTTATCTTTTATTCCAAAATTCCCCAAAAATCTGATTTCATTTTTCAATGGGTTTAGATGATCTAGTTCTTAATATTATTACTTTACTTAACTGACAGATTCCACAAAAAATCTCTTGATTTGGAATTAGGGACTCATGTCCCATCTGATGAATCGATTTTCTTTTACACTTCTGTATCTCGCTCTATCTTGTTTTTTAGTATTATCTAAAATAACCGATGAATTAGGAATTTTCCATAACTTAGGTAAGTGCTTTACCAACATATGTAGTCTAGTAAAAAAAAATGGAATTTAACCCCTTCATGCTTACTATAACTAGTTATTTCGGTTTTCTACTGGCTGCTTTAACTATAACCCCAGCTCTATTTATTGGCTTGAACAAGATACGTCTTATTTGAATTGAATGAATAAGTCAGAAAATAAGAATCTATCTTTTGGATTCCTGATATTATAGGACCTTTTTCCACGCTAATTACCAATTCTTTTTTTGGTCATTGAGATTCGTGGATAATTTAGACTATTATTTAGAGATAGATCGTACCTCTTTTTTTATCCCCTCGAACAAATCGAAATGATTGAAGTTTTTCTATTTGGAATCGTCTTAGGCCTAATTCCTATTACTTTAGCGGGATTATTCGTGACTGCGTATTTGCAATACAGGCGTGGGGATCAGTTGGATCTTTGATTGAGTAATATTTATTTTTTGATTGACCTCCTCCAGACTAGAGAGGAGGTCAAATTGGAGTTGTAATTCGACTTTGTTTTTTTTTTTAAGTTCTTTTACTCTGTTTCGACATAAGATAGATGGAATCACGCTCTGTAGGATTTGAACCTACGACATCGGGTTTTGGAGACCCGCGTTCTACCAAACTGAACTAAGAGCGCTTTCAAAAAGAAAATCCTTTTCTACTCCTAATGTGTCTCACGTACGTATAGTATCCACAAATTCAAGTTATATACACTTTAATTGATCTCCCCGCTACTGCCCATAAAGAAGAGAGAAGTAATAGGTAGGGATGACAGGATTTGAACCTGTGACATTTTGTACCCAAAACAAACGCGCTACCAAGCTGCGCTACATCCCTTTTCCAAATTGTTGTACAATGCCATTGTACACAATTCCTTTCTTGTTTTCCACATCGTAATTTTCTTCTATTTCTCTATCTATATAGAACTTTCTTGTCATTTCTTGTTTTTGGTCTCATATAATCAAGGAAGGGTATATATCTAAAATCCAGTTGAATTTCACCTATAAAAGAAACATTACTATTCCTTAGTAATGTATAGGAAGAAGGGGTCATCTTTTTCTTTTTTAGGGATAGGAAAATTTCGTCTATATGGTTCATTCTATATATATAGAATATTGATTTTGTTTTTTTAGTTAGGAATTTCACCTAAATAAATAAATACAAACGATCTTGGGCTAGAGTATCTGATCATATATGTATTCCAATAAGGAAGGAGGATTTTCAATGCGGGATATAAAAACATATCTCTCTGTAGCACCCGTGCTAAGTACTCTATGGTTTGGGGCTTTAGCAGGTTTATTGATAGAAATTAATCGTTTATTCCCAGATGCTTTGTCATTCCCTTTTTTTTAATTCTAGTTATTCCTATACGAGAGATAAAATTCTTCGTGACATGACGAAAATTTTCTTTCAATCCTTTTTTAGTATACGAAGCAAAAAGAAAGAAAAGATGGATTGGGTTGAACCTCAGAGTCATCAAAAATTGGGTAAATCTCATTTTGGAAGAAAACATAGCTAAGTCAGGCCTCACAAATTCGAGCATAGAAAGAGCCGGGCTTGCTACTTAAATGAAAGGATTTCGAAGCAAAATCTTTGCTAATTCGACAAGGATTGTATTCTTTAATTATTTCTCCATTTTTTATTCTATTGGATTTTATTCTTCTTTTTCGGATCCAATATAGAAGAATAAAAGAACAGGTATAAGAATTAAGTTAAGTCGATCCAAAAAGGAAAGGAGGTTCATGGCCAAGGGCAAAGATGTTAGAATCAGAGTGATTTTGGAATGTATCAGTTGTGTTCGAAAGGGTACCAATAAGGAATCGACGGGGATTTCTAGATATAGTACTGAAAAGAATCGCCACAATACACCCGGACAATTAGAATTAAGAAAATTTTGTCGTTATTGCCGCAAGCATACGACTCATAATGAAATAAAGAAATAGGAGCATCGTGTTTTTGATTTTTCTAAAGAATAGAAAGAGTAGGAATTTCTTATTTAATATATAGAACATAGATAGAATACAAAATACAAATCCACTTTAGGGAGATATTATTTCATATGTATAGAGGTTTTTTTATATATAGTATATGAATCAAATAATATATGGACCAAAGAAAGACTACTTCTTCTGGATCCAAAATTAATAAAATAAAGAAATCCATTTTTTTTTTTCAAATTTTTAAATAAGGAATAAATCATGTATATATCTAAACAACCTTTTCGTAAATCTAAGCAACCTTTTCGTAAATCCAAACAAACTTTTCAAAAATCCAAGCAACCTTTTCGTAAATTCAAACAACCTTTTCGTAAATCCAAACAACCTTTTCGTAGGCGTTCCCGAATTGGTCGGGGGGATCGAATTGATTATAGAAACATGAGCTTAATTAATCGATTTATTAGTGAACAAGGAAAAATATTATCCAGACGAATAAATAGATTAACCTTGAAACAACAACGATTAATTACTCTTGCTATAAAACAGGCTCGTATTTTATCTTTCTTACCATTTCGTAACTATGAAAATGAGAAGCAATTTCAAGCCCAGTCAATTTCAATAATTACTGGTCCTAGACACAGAAAAAATAGACATATTCCTCAATTAACACAAAAGTTCAATTCCAATCGAAATTTAAGAAACTCCAACCAGAATTTAAGAAACAACAATCGGAGCTTAAGTTCCGATTGTTGATGTTTTATTCGAAAGGATCAGACTCATATATAAATAAAGTAATCCAGTTTAGATTCTTTTGTTTGTTATAAGAAAAGAAAGAAAAATGGGAAAAAAGAAATAGTTTTTTATTTATTGCAACATGCTCGTTGATTCCTACCACTTAATCTTAATTTATTGTATTTTCCCGGAGTTCCCTCTCCGGGAATTCTGTTTTAATTATTCCTGTATATTACTTTTTTATCCCTTTAATTGATGGTCTTTATTTTATTGGAAATCGTGTAAAGATTATTTGGATTTAATACAGCTACTTGTGCAAGTATTTTACGATTAAGAATCAATTCCTTTTTGTACAGATTGTGTATTAATTTACTATAACTATCAAATACTTTATATATCCGTGTTGCTGCGTTTATCCGAGTGATCCACAAACGACGAAAATCCCTCTTTTGCCTGCCTCTATCTCGATGAGAAGAAACAAAAGCTCTTCTTACTTGTTGAGTAATCATTCGATTAAGTCTTAAATGAGCCCCTCTAAAGTTTGAGGCAAATGAACGCATTTTTGTTCGTCGTCTCCGAGCTATATATCCTCGCGGAACTCTGGTCATTGAATCAAATTAACCTTAATGAATAACTAATGATTTCTCTTCTTTTAACCGTTCTTTTTCCCATTAATAACAAAACGGATTATTCCGATATATAAAATATTAATTCCAATGGCTTTTGCTACTATAACCTTCCCAACCACGATTTTTTATTCTATCCCCTTCAGTTATTTCGCATAGAAATAACTAATTCTAACGATACTAAAAAAACAGTGGGTTCCATCGTTTCTATGGTTCTCTTTTAAACGGTGAGGCCCTCTCTATACACCGGAGCCCTTTCTTTCATCAAAAGGTATTGTGAACTTGTATAGTTCACAGTCTTTGGCTCTACCTATCCATTATAGAGTAAATCGCTCTTTTCACAATAAATAAGAGTTATTCATACAGTGACGGTATTTAATTATGAAAGTTGGCTAAGTAGCTGACCCTTTAGTCCGTTCTTTTAAGATAAAGGAGCATAAGCCTTTTCTTTTTATTACTATTTCCTCCGCTTAATCGATAACCATTTGCTACCAATGGGGGAATTGTTTCTTCCAATCTAGATGATTGGATTTGCACCAAAGGAAACCATAAATTCCATATACCGTAGAAATCTAGGAGAGAGAAGCTCTATCCTATTCATTGGTACCGATCATGGATATTTCAAAAATTGTCTTATTTGTTTGAACTCATGATCTGAACGAGTCGCACATACACCCTAGCACATGTTCCTCGACGCTGAGGACATCCCTTAAGCGCGGGCGTTTTTCTAGCATTTCGTATTGGCTGTCTTGCATTTCTAATAAGTTGTTTAACTGTTGGCATGTCGTATGTATATAGAAAAAAATGGATTGGTTTAGATCGATCTTAACCTGATGATTCATCATCATGAAGTATTTCTATTTTCTATAAAATCGCATAAAACCCGAATTTAGGTTTGAAATAAATTTACAAGAAATTCAGCCACTACCAATCCTTAAACATTTCTGGAAACCACACTGGATCAGTATCGCAGTGCTCGTCAATCATTTCATCCCCTACAATATCAACAAGTCCATAAGCTTTGGCTTCGTCTGCTGACATAAAAACATCCCTTTCCATGTCTTCGGATACAACCCAAAAAGGCTTGCCTGTTCTTAGTGCATAAACCCTTGTGATCATTTCGCGAACTTTGTGTAACTCTTCCACTTCTAGTAAAAATTCTGGTGTCCTTGCCCGATAATAAGCACTAGCCGGTTGGTGAAGCATAATTCTAGCGTGAGGGAATGCTATACGTTTAGTAGGTTCTCCTCCAAGCAGAATGAAGGAGGCCATGGACGCGGCTATTCCGAGGCATATTGTATATATATCTGGTGTCACCGTTTGCATCGTATCAAAAATCGCCATTCCTGAGATTAGCCACCCGCCGGGGGAGTTTATAAACAAAAAAATATCGCTAATTCCATCTTCTATACTGAGATATACCATGAGACCTGTAATATGATTCGTGATCTCGCAACGAATCTCTTGACCTAAAAAAAGTGTCCTTTCTCGATACATAACATTGTATAAGTCAACCCAAGTCGCTTCTTCATCTCCGGGAATCCGGTAAGGTACTTTTGGAACACCAATGGGCATATTAGATTAATATTATTAGATTTAAGTAAGAAAACTACACTTTAATATGGAAACTTAAGAATGGAAGAGAAAGAAAGAATCCGCAGTTTATTATCTTCATTTTTTTCTTATTCTATAAGAATACTATAGATTCTATTAATACATAGATTGAAATAATACATAGATTGAAAAATTATACATATAAGGAAGGTAAGACAGATTGAATAAAGAAAAAGGAATCTGTGATTCGAATGATAAACAAAGAGGGATTAGGGATCTATTCTTCGTTTTTCGAAATAGCCCAGCCCAAGCTACCCATTGCATATTGGCACTTATCGAGTATAGAATAGATCTGCTTCTCTTTCTTCTTACAAACAGAATTGGCTTCTTATTTTTAATGGAATGAAATAAATATAATATTCACGCTTTCTGACACAGAATCCCCTAGAAGGGTTAGGTACATAGGATATTGATAGTCTTTTCCAATGCGATAAAATAAAACGACATCGTGTCTATTTTTCTTTGCTAAAGGGGTATTTCCATGGGTTTGCCTTGGTATCGTGTTCATACTGTCGTATTGAATGATCCGGGTCGATTGCTTTCGGTGCATATAATGCATACAGCTCTAGTTTCTGGTTGGGCTGGCTCGATGGCTTTATACGAATTAGCGGTTTTTGATCCCTCTGATCCTGTTCTGGATCCAATGTGGAGACAAGGTATGTTCGTCATCCCCTTCATGACTCGTTTAGGAATAACCAATTCGTGGGGTGGTTGGAGTATTTCAGGAGGAACTATAACAAATCCGGGTATTTGGAGTTATGAAGGTGTGGCAGGTGCGCATATTGTGTTTTCTGGCTTGTGTTTCTTGGCAGCTATCTGGCATTGGGTATATTGGGACCTAGAAATATTCTGTGATGAGCGGACGGGAAAACCTTCTTTAGATTTGCCCAAGATCTTTGGAATTCATTTATTTCTTGCAGGGGTGGCTTGTTTTGGCTTTGGTGCATTTCATGTAACCGGTTTGTATGGTCCTGGGATATGGGTGTCCGATCCTTATGGACTAACAGGAAAAGTACAAGCTGTAAATCCTGCGTGGGGTGCAGAAGGTTTTGATCCTTTCGTTTCGGGAGGAATAGCTTCGCATCATATTGCTGCGGGTACACTGGGCATATTAGCGGGCCTATTCCATCTTAGTGTCCGTCCGCCTCAACGTCTATACAAAGGATTACGTATGGGCAATATTGAAACTGTACTTTCCAGTAGTATTGCTGCTGTTTTTTTTGCAGCTTTCGTAGTTGCCGGAACTATGTGGTATGGATCGGCAACTACCCCAATCGAATTATTTGGACCTACTCGTTATCAGTGGGATCAGGGATACTTTCAGCAAGAAATATATCGAAGAGTTAGCGATGGGTTAGCCGAAAATCTTAGTTTATCAGAAGCTTGGTCTAAAATTCCCGAAAAATTAGCTTTTTATGATTATATTGGTAATAATCCGGCAAAAGGGGGATTATTCAGAGCAGGCTCAATGGACAATGGGGATGGAATAGCTGTTGGATGGTTAGGACATCCCGTGTTTAGAGATAAAGAAGGGCGCGAGCTTTTTGTACGTCGTATGCCTACTTTTTTTGAAACATTTCCGGTAGTTTTGGTAGATGAAGAGGGAATTGTGAGAGCGGACGTTCCTTTTAGAAGAGCAGAATCCAAATATAGCGTTGAACAAGTAGGCGTAACGGTGGAGTTCTATGGTGGCGAACTTAATGGAGTAAGTTATTCTGATCCTGCTACTGTAAAAAAATATGCGAGGCGTGCCCAATTAGGAGAAATTTTTGAATTAGATCGAGCTACTTTGAAATCAGATGGTGTTTTTCGCAGCAGTCCAAGGGGTTGGTTCACTTTTGGTCATGCTACCTTTGCTTTGCTCTTCTTTTTCGGACACATTTGGCATGGCGCTCGAACCTTGTTCCGAGATGTTTTTGCTGGTATTGATCCAGACTTGGATGCTCAAGTGGAATTTGGAACATTCCAAAAAGTTGGGGATCCAACTACAAGGAGACAGACAATCTGATACCACATTGCTATGGTATCTTTCGCCTCTCTTTTTTGATATGGGAAACATCTCCTGTCCTGTCCTTTCTTTGACTCTTTTTTTATATGGGAAATGATCCCAAATGACAAGTGAATAGGTGTGGAAGTTATAATTGTAAATAAACCACGATCGAATCTATGGAAGCATTGGTTTATACGTTCCTTTTAGTTTCGACTTTAGGGATAATTTTTTTCGCTATCTTCTTCCGAGAACCACCTAAGGTTCCGACTAAAAAATGAAATAATTTAATTGAAGTAAGAAGTCTCCCGGCTGGGAGACTTCTTACTTCAATTAGTCCCCATGTTCTTCGAATGGATCTCTTAATTGTTGAGAGGGTTGCCCAAACGCGGTATATAAGGCATACCCAGTAAAGCTTACAAGTAAACCAGATATGGAGATGGCGACTAAAGTTGCTGTTTCCATTTTTATAGAATTTCAAGATTACAATGGATCTATGATAAAGATCGTGTATTTACAACTACAACGGAATAGTATACAAAGTCAACACCAATGATTAAATAGAATTTATGGCTACACAAACCGTTGAAGATAGTTCTAGACCTAGGCCAAAACGAACTGGCGCAGGTAGTTTATTGAAACCCTTGAATTCGGAATATGGGAAAGTCGCTCCGGGTTGGGGGACTACTCCTTTTATGGGGGTTGCAATGGCTTTATTCGCGATATTCCTATCTATCATTTTAGAAATTTATAATTCTTCTGTTTTATTGGACGGAATTTTAATGAATTAGGTTTCTACTAACTAAAACTATGACTTCATAGTTTTTCCATCCAAAAAGAGTCTTTCTGCTTTAAGCTCCACATTTCTAGACATTCTGGTAGTTCGACCGTGGATTTTTTTGTTTTGGTATCTCTGGAATATGAGTGTGTGACTTGTTAGAATTGATCCTATTGATAATACATAGAAAGGGCCTGTTCTCTCTATCAAGATGATTCTAATTCGTCGGATATTATTTATTCTAGTATCTGGAACACGAAATACATAGAGTGGATCAAGAAAAAAAAATGGAACTATGATTCATACTCACTATTTAGACCTCGTAACCAGACTGAAAAAAAAAAATTCAAGTAGTTCTTAATAAAAAAAGAACTTTTCTTCTTTCCAATTTTGTTTGCCCAAAAGACAACTTTTTTTTTTTCTCTCGATTTTGTCGAGTCATTACACCAATTCAATAAATGATCATCAAGCGGTTTTTATTCGAAGAACCCTTGCCTTTTGTTTAGCTTGAGACTCAATCATCGTGGCTCTAGTATGAATCTAAGGTTTTAATTGAACTGATTCATAGGATCGCAACAAGATAATTTCTATTAGAAAATCACTATAATTTTTTATTTTTTTACTAGTAAAATAAATAAAAAATTAAAATAAATAAAAAATAGGGAAGAGAAAAGTCAAGAGGCCTCTAATGATCAACATAAGGGAAAGAAAGACAGATGAGCCAACTTGAGATTTTTTGGCATTATCATCACAAAGAAGAAATTCTGGATTTTTCTTATTTAATATCTTCAAGACAAATTG